CAATTTAGAGTTGTCAATTATATCCTTTATGGAAATGGCAAGTCAATTCGAGGAATTTATCACACAAGTATTCAATTAGTTCGGACTTGCTTAGTATTGAATTGGGACCAAGAACAAAATGGTTCTATAGAAGAGGTTCATGCTTCCTTTGTTGAGGTAAGGGCAAATGATCTAATTCGCGATTTCATAAGAATTGAGTTAGTCAAGTCCACTATTTCGTATACCGGAAAAAGGTATGATAGGGCAAGTTCCGGATTGATTCCCGATAATGGATTAGATTGCACCAATATCAATCCTTTTTATTCCAAGGCGAAGATTCAATCACTTAGCCAACATCAAGGAACTATTGGTATGTTGTTGAATCGAAATAAGGAATGCCAATCTTTGATAATTTTGTCATCATCCAATTGTTCTCGAATTGGTCCATTCAATAGTTCGAAATATAACAATGTGACAAAAGAATCGGGTCCAAAAATTCCAATTAGGAATTATTTAGGTCCCTTAGGCGCTATTGTACCTAAAATATCGAATTTTTATTCATCTTACCATTTAATAACTCATAATCAGATCGTGTTAAAGAAATATTTGCTACTTGACAATTTGAAACAGATTTTCCAAGTACTTCAAGTACTTAAATACTGTTTAATAGATGAAAATAGGAGGATTTATAATCCCGATCTATGCAGTAACATCATTTTGAACCCATTCCATTTGAATTGGTGCTTTCTCCATCATGATTATTGTGAAGAGACATCAATCAAAATTAGCCTTGGACAATTTATTTGTGAAAATGTATGTCTATTTAAATACGAACCACACGTAAAAAAATCTGGTCAAATTTTAATTGTTAATGTCGACTTTTTAGTTATAAGATCGGCTAAGCCTTATTTGGCTACTCCTGGAGCAACTGTTCATGGTCATTATGGGAAAATCCTTTACGAAGGAGATACATTAGTTACATTTATATATGAAAAATCGAGATCTGGTGACATAACGCAAGGTCTTCCAAAAGTAGAACAAATCTTAGAAGTGCGTTCGATTGATTCAATATCGATGAACCTCGAAAGGAGAGTTGAAGGTTGGAACGAGCGTATACCAAGAATTCTTGGGATCCCCTGGGGGTTTTTGATTGGAGCTGAGCTAACCATAGCCCAAAGTCGTATCTCTTTGGTTAATAAGATCCAAAAGGTTTATCGATCCCAGGGGGTACAGATCCATAATAGACATATAGAGATTATTGTACGTCAAGTAACATCAAAAGTGTTGGTTTCAGAAGATGGAATGTCTAATGTTTTTTCGCCTGGAGAATTAATCGGATTGTTGCGAGCGGAACGAGCAGGGCGCGCTTTGGACGAATCGATCTGTTATCGGGCAATCTCATTGGGAATAACAAGAGCGTCTCTGAATACTCAAAGTTTCATATCCGAAGCAAGTTTTCAAGAAACCGCTCGAGTTTTAGCAAAAGCTGCTCTACGAGGTCGTATTGATTGGTTGAAAGGCCTGAAAGAGAACGTTGTTCTGGGGGGGATTATACCTGTTGGTACCGGATTCCAAAAATTTGTGCACCGTTCAAGGCAAGACAAAAACATTTATTTGGAAATCAAAAGAAAAAATCTATTCGAGTTGGAAATGGGAGATATTTTGTTACACCATAGAGAATTATTTTGTTCTTACGCGACAAACAATTTCCATGAGACAAATTTACATGAGACATCAGAACAATAATTTATGCGATTTAATGATTCCTAAGAGCGGATTCATTTTCACTTTAACTATCTTTTAACTATACTGGTCTGATTATTGATTTGGTAATAAATAAAATAAGTAATTAAAAAAATTTATGGTTTGTGCCGTGTATCAATGGTCAATCCCCGGTAGAAGGTTCCATCGGAACAATTATTTATTTCAAGGTACCTCGTCTCTTTGTTAATAATACGAAAAAGAAAAAACAAAAAGGAAGTGTGGGAAAAAATGACAAGAAGATATTGGAACATCAATTTGGAAGAGATGATGGAAGCAGGAGTTCATTTTGGTCATGGTACTAAGAAATGGAATCCTAGAATGGCCCCTTACATTTCTGCAAAGCGTAAAGGTATTCATATTACAAATCTCGCTAGAACTGCTCGTTTTTTATCAGAAGCCTGTGATTTAGTTTTTGATGCAGCAAGTAGGGGAAAAAACTTCTTAATCGTCGGTACCAAAAATAAAGCATCGGATTCAGTAGCATCAGCTGCAATAAGGGCTCGGTCTCATTTTATTAATCAAAAATGGCTCGGTGGTATGTTAACGAATTGGTCCACTACGGAAACGAGACTTTATAAGTTCAGGGACTTAAGAGCAGAAGAAAAGATGGGGAAACTCAACCGTCTCCCCAAAAGAGATGCAGCAATGTTGAAGAGAAAATTATCTACCTTGCAAACATATCTCGGTGGGATCAAATATATGACGGGATTGCCTGATATTGTGATCATCGTTGATCAGCAAGAAGAATATACGGCTCTTCGAGAATGTGCCATTTTGGGGATTCCGACGATTTGTTTAATCGATACAAATTGTGACCCAGATCTTGCAGATATTTCGATTCCAGCCAACGATGACGCTATAGCTTCAATTCGATTGATTCTTAACAAATTAGTATCCGCAATTTGTGAAGGTCGTTCTAGCTATATAAGAAATCGTTGATTATGATTAAGATTAAGAATAATAAAATTAGTTAATGTTAATTATTGGGCAACTCGATAGATTTATTGGATCGGTTACTTTTTTTTGAATTTTTGAAAATAGATAAAAAAAAGAACTGGGGATATTGATATATATTATGATGTTATGTGATTTCTTGGTATCCTAAATATATGATTAATGATTCAAGTTGGTGAGTTGAGAAAGAAATGGTTGAATCAAACTAATTCCTTTTTTGAAGTTCAATTTCTATCAGAGGACAATATGAATGTTATACCATGTTACATTAAAACACTCAAGGGGTTATACGATATATCGGGTGTAGAAGTAGGCCAACATTTCTATTGGCAAATAGGAGGTTTACAAATCCATGCCCAAGTACTTATCACTTCTTGGGTCGTAATTGCTATCTTGTTAGGTTCAGCCATCATAGCTGTTCGGAATCCACAAACCATTCCGACCGACGGTCAGAATTTCTTTGAATATGTCCTTGAATTTATTCGAGACTTGAGCAAAACCCAGATTGGAGAAGAATATGGACCTTGGGTTCCCTTTATTGGAACTATGTTCCTATTTATTTTTGTTTCTAATTGGTCAGGTGCTCTTTTACCTTGGAAAATCATACAGTTACCTCATGGGGAGTTAGCTGCGCCCACGAATGATATAAATACTACTGTTGCTTTAGCTTTACCCACGTCAGTGGCATATTTTTATGCAGGTCTTACCAAAAAAGGGTTGGGTTATTTCGAGAAATACATCAAACCAACTCCAATACTTTTACCAATTAACATCCTAGAAGATTTCACAAAACCTTTATCTCTTAGTTTTCGACTTTTCGGGAATATATTGGCTGATGAATTAGTAGTTGTTGTTCTTGTTTCTTTAGTCCCTTCAGTAGTTCCTATACCTGTCATGTTTCTTGGATTATTTACAAGTGGTATTCAAGCTCTTATTTTTGCAACGTTAGCCGCGGCTTATATAGGTGAATCCATGGAGGGTCATCATTGACTAGTTTTCGAAATAGTCTTTTTTTTTAGCTTATCCCAATTCATGCATGGTTCAAGATAATCTGCTTGGTTGGAGAACATAATAGATATAAATACGTATGAATATATGACCTAGAGTCGTAGGAGAGAAGATGAACGATATTACGGAATTGTAAAAAAAAGATGGGTTGGGGAGGTCACACTAGATGTATGTAATGTCTATAAGTCCAGCCACTTTTTGTGTGGGTTTCGAGGAATGATTCTATAATCCGATTCAATATAAAATGTGGCCAGTTTACGTTATGGAAGAAAGAAATGTATATGTAATATGTATATGTAATATTAGATATTCACTAGTTATATAGTCCTATCTATATATAAATAGAAGTCCTTATGCCTTACCTATATACTAACTAACTACTATATACTAACTAACTATATATATATCTAACTATATGCTATATATATATATGTAATATATATATATATATATGTATTGATATACATATTGATATCGTTGATATCGATCATATTGATATCCATTGCATATATTGATGATTGCATATATTGATTTGGTTGCAGTTTACTGCATTTAGATTAGATGGATTACAAGATAAGTCAAGTCCTTCCTTCTGTTTCATTTGTGATTGTGGATTGGATGAAAAAACAGATGAACTCAAGGATATAGAAGAGTAAAGAACGAAAGATGGAATGAAAGAATGGTTGGAAAGAAAGAAATGCAATAACTAGAGCCGTATGTATATGGATTTACAAAAACTTCATCATGGGTAGAAACAAAAAACGAGATATCGAAGTAGTTCTGACGATTCAGTAATATTATCATTAGTTTTTAGTTACTCCGACCCAATAGATCTTAATGATCAAACTTAATGATAAAATTAAGTAATAATTCATTGGTTGATTGTATCATTAACCATTTCTTTTTTTTGGTGCGAGGAACTTACCATGAATCCACTGATTTCTGCCGCTTCCGTTATTGCTGCTGGATTGGCTGTAGGACTTGCTTCTATTGGACCCGGAGTTGGTCAAGGTACTGCTGCAGGCCAAGCTGTAGAGGGTATTGCGAGACAACCAGAAGCAGAGGGTAAAATACGAGGTACTTTATTGCTTAGTCTAGCTTTTATGGAAGCTTTAACAATTTACGGACTGGTTGTGGCATTAGCGCTTTTATTTGCGAATCCTTTTGTTTAATCTAGAAATGTAAAAAAGTACCTTAGATTACATACTTTTTTTACTTTTTTTCTTTATTAACTTGAAATTAAATTGTCGTTTGCTTCTTCGAATTATATCAACACTTTACTCCTATAATTACTT